ATCTTTTTTCCCACCTTCAGAAGAAAAAATTCCCCTATCATTCGATTTTCTGAAAGGTAACTATCTTGGTTTCGTATATAAATTTATATAGAATCTTTGAAAAAGACTTTCTTTCCTAAGAAAGAAAAACTTACTATCTTTGGGATCTGATCCTACACCGCTGCTCAAGACTTTAGTGGATCAACTCTATTACATAAGTGGATTCCTATTTTATCTCACATCACGAGATAAGTATATCTACCATCATGACATAAGTACGCAGTTATTATTGTATTGGCCCCAAATTTCGCCAATTGATCTTTACGGTGCTTCCCTTACCAATTAGATTCTTTTTTTATCCATAGAAAAAGTAGCTAGGTATATCTATTTATTTTCTTCATATTTCAACTTTTATGAATATAAAGTTTTTTTCTTTGCTACAGCTGATAAAAATCGTTGTTTTAGACGATGTATATGTAGAAAGCCTTTTTTTGTTTTTCTTTTTTTACTTCTATAGTGAAGATAGTCGCACGTAATGACAGATCACGGCCATATTATTAAAAGCTTGTGGTAAGAATGGATTTCGTTCTAGTGCTCGAAAATAATATTCCAAAGCTTTCGTATGTTCTCCATTACTTGTATGGATAAGACCTATATTATAGAGTATATAACTTCGATCATAAGGATCAATTTCTAGTCGCATAGCTTCATAATAATTCTGTAAAGCTTCTGCATAATTTCCTTCGGATTGAGCTGACATCCGTTACGGTCGCCATTCAATTAAAAGAATCTCCGTTCCAAAACCGTACGTGAGATTTTCACCTCATACGGCTCCTCCCTTATGTGCATAAGGAGAATATACATGAAATCAAAAAGATGAAAATATTCTCATTATGGACTGAGCAGGGCTAGTGTTTTTACAAGAAATCTCTAGCCAACCTTCCTGCAAGAGATCTTTTCTTAATATCAAGGGTGTTGAGACTAGATAACTAGATAGAAATGAGAACTCGAGCAATTTCTTTGTTTTCAACGCCTCCTAATTTCCAGGAATTAGTCACTTCAAACAACCTTCGATGGTTATATTGGTATCCAAAGTACGAACGAGATGGATGTTTGTTGTCCCAACCATTCTTTTAGTCCCGAGCCCAATAAGGAAAGGGGTCATTTCTAACAAGGTTTTCGTGTTGTTGATTCCTAGGTGTAGTGCTTCTTCCCTTATGCTGTCCGTTGGTACTAGTGTAGTGGAGTAGGATTGCCCCATAATACAGAACCTCTAGATATAACCTTTCGCTCAATACTAGAATCTAAGATTGAAACATAGCATCTGAGGTTGCATTAATCGAGGATACACGACAGAAGGAATTGTTCTATTTCCAAACTTCACCTTCAACAAGCGTAGATTTATTTCAAAAATTTTTCCGAATCACATGTCTTTCTCGTAAGACCAAGAGAAAAAAAAGAATCAAATCACACCATCTCTGTAATAGGTAAATGCCTCCTTTTCTCCTGAAGTTGTCGGAATTATTTGCAATAAGATATTGGCTACAATTGAAAAGGTCTTATCAATAAAATTTCCATTTATCCGCGATCTAGGCATAGCTAGCAATCCATTTTATAATTCTTCTCATTCCCTCTCGGGGGAAAATGATCCCACAAAGAAAAGAATTGTACAGTACGAAATAACATAAAAATAGATTGATTTGAAAAAAAAAGATTATGGGCTTTTTATTCCAATTGTTCCTTTTTTATAGGAATCAATAAGAAAAGGTCCAACCCGGTTCGATTTCATCCTAATGTAGTAGTATACCAACGAAGCGAACTATTCCGATTTCGTTGAAGTTACAGATTCAAATAACTCGAGAAATTTGTATTGAATTATGATACAAAGAGGAAAAAATCATTCTATGATGAAAATAGAATAACCACCTCTTTTTTATGTTATGTACATAGCAGGTATACAATCCACTATACAAAATGTTTTATCAATCTAGAATAGAGGGGTGAGGGAAGGGGTTTGTTGTTGAGAATTCTAAAGTCGGAAAGAAATTTGAGAATTTGTAAGGTATGGAATCGTAGTCTATATAGAATTATGATAGAAAGGTATCCATTAACCCTAGTCTAAAAAATCTAGACCTATTAATCAGTTGATTCGTTCTAATTCATTGATTTAATGGATTCGAATCGAATTTCTAGTAGGAGTCGTTTTTGCAAACACAAACCCCCTTTTCATTTTCAAAATTACAAATAAAAAAATTTCGTAAAAAAATAATTGTCTTGAGGCCTCGAAAGATCTTTCTTTACTTTGATGAAAAATTTTCTATTTTTATTTATAATATTTTGTAATATATAGTTCAAATATATAGTTAAAATGGATTGGTCATACTTATCCAATCCAATAATCTAGAATGAAATATGAAGAACTCACTATTCACTTGGTTTTTGATTCATAATCATTATGTAGGAGAGATGGCCGAGCGGTTCAAGGCGTAGCATTGGAACTGCTATGTAGGCTTTTGTTTAC